GGATATCATTGATAAATAGGAATCCATGTTATCAAAGGATTTCCTTCGATTATTTCCAGTATGGAATGAGTCAATCATCCACTTTGGTATCTTATTGAACAAAATGAACAAAAATGGTGATATTCTTCCTCCATGGATCAAGAGTTTCGATTTTTGGGAAGTATCATGATCATCCAATAACAATAAGAAGGGTTTCAATTTTTTCAAATGAACGATTTGAAGACCTATTGATTCTAACAACTGATTGCAGAGTTGATCATTCGGACCTTTCAATTCATAGATGTGGATCTCGGACCTATGAATGGGGATATTCCCAAAACTCACAAAGAAAAAAGGAAGTGAGTTAGACACGAAGAGAATCAACTTGGACAAAAAAAGAAGTGACTTAGACAAATCTTTTTTGTCGATAACTCCAGACCAATCAATCGAATATTGATTAATATGTAAGTGATCGAACACTACTTGAAAACAGCTCTTCTGCTCAGAAACGAAATGTTCCTGAAAATTCTTGCTCCCATTAGACCATTTGTATCTATATGCATTAGGATCCCGATTCATGGATCTCTCAGTTCGAGAAATAAAAAGAAGAGGATCAAACCATTTCTTCTTACTCTTTTTCAAATTTGATAAATGTTGGTTGATCGTATATTTCATTATAGTTCTAGGATTCATAGTATCATTTCCTATTTGATCCCTTTGAATTCCATATTCGAATTTGTGATCGGATCTATTCATTAAAAAGAATCGATTCAATACATTTCTTATGTACCCATAATATTGGATTTGAATCAGATTTCGGATAAATCTATATTGATATTGATTGACTGCCTCCATTATGTTGTTGCTAGCAAATACCACTATTTTTGCTTCCAAATCATTCCCACAGGAGATCCGGACCCATTTTTTTCTGATCCTTCGATAAAAAGATTCATTCTCTTCATCAAAAATAGGAGGTAGAACCAATAAAGATTTATTTTTCGATTCATCCCTGGCCTCATTCAAGAATTGTTTTTGATCCAATCCGTAGGAATCAATAGAAAAGGAAAATCCCCTATGATACACCAGACCCGGCTCGGTTATTGATAGAGTGAATAGATCTGCCATTTCTTGAAATATCTCTTCTGATTCAAAATCATGGTGTAACGTGTATCCTCCCCTGTTCTGGTCATGGAATAGATGAAAAAAAAAAAAAAATGGATTTTTGTTCAAGAATGAAATCTTATTTGAACTGTCCATATCCAGTTCATCCTTCGGAACCATATCACATCCCGGATCTGATGAAATAGGATGAATTGAAACGGTATTTTGTAAATACGTAATTATCTTGAATATATTAACCATTTCTTTATTTTCCGATTGCCTGAAAGGGACAAAAGAAACATCTTGTTGTTTCTTCAACAATTTCTGATCTCTAGGGGACCTCTCAGTAGGATTCGAACCCAGATGAAGTTCTGACCATCTGTCATAGAAAAAAGAACGAATGGATCTTGTAGGATTCCCAAGAAATTCTTCGATTTCTTCCGGAAGCAGATGATTATTCATCTGCTTCTCACGTTCCGTGAATAGCCGGGACATTGAGGAATATCCAGAAAGGCATTTCGGGAATCGGTCTGATTCTATCTCCGTTCGTTCCGTTTGAAGAAAGGAAGGATCCCAAATAATCGACCTTCCTTTTAGTTGTTGAATATCTCTTTGATTGATCAATGTGTGATATTCCGAATCCTCATTACTAAGGGAATCAAAATGATCTCTGGGTGAATCAGAGGATCCTTTCAATTGGCTAGAATCCGTTACTTGAACGAAACTAGATCTTGTGGAATCATATTGAATATTGGACGATCCATTCCGTACCTTGCTAAAAAACCGATCCTTGTTTACCAACCACACATTGTCTAACCAAATCCAATTCTCTATCGATACGTTCCTAAAAAAACCCGATTCGTGCAGATTCTTCCCCCAACTAACGAAGAGATCTTGACGGAATTGCCACATATGAAATTGAACACAATTTTGCAAAGAAATAGCCCACGAGAAGAGATGGGAAACATGCTCAATATCATTTGATTGAATAGTTGACCCAGCTCCTTGTTGTTTGAAGAAACCCCCCACTTCAATTGGTATTTTTTCAATAAAAGCAGACATGAGATAACAAATCAAGTCTTTCACTAAGATTTCAAATAGCTGTCCCGACTTCAAGTTGATTATGTTTCGCCTCTTCCTCAGAGAAAGGCGATCAAACAATTCCCCATCATGGTCCTTGCAGATCGGATGATCATCCATATAATATACAAAAATAAACTCCAGATATTTGATATCTTTCTCTTTGAATGAGATCTCAATTCTAGCGACGGTTTTATTAGATATCTTACAACTAGAATCCCTCCTTTTTCCGATCCAGTTCCTCCACCACCTCGAACCCCAGTTAGATTCGGGCATGATACACTTTTTAGTTATTGGGAGAACCCAAGTACTCTCTTTCGGATCCAGGAAACAACTCTCA